CCAAGAGCATTTTTGGAACGATATCATAAATAAGACCTCTATTCTCATTCTCAATTATTTCAGAATTCTCATTCTCAATTATTTTAGAATTCTTAGTCTCAATCTTAGTATTTGTATTATGGTTAGGGTCGATCTTTTTCCCGGCCTCCAAATTGACTAGATATTTTTCGAACAACTTCCAATCAAAGTCCATATATTTTCTTTCAGGTTTTTTCTTTCGCATTTTTTTCAGAGACATATAAACCTTGTCTAGATAATTGTCTAGAGAATTCTTGTCTAGATAAACCGGGTCTAGATAATCCTCGTAATAATCCGTTTCTAGATAAAGCTGGTCTAGAGAATCCTTGAAATAAATCTTGTCTAGAAAACTCTTGTCTAGATAATCCTTGTGATAATCCTTGTCTACATAAGTATTGTCTAGATAATTGTGTAGATAAGTATTGTCTCGATAAAGCTTGTCTAGAAACTTCTTGTCTAGTATACAATCCTTGAAATAAGTCTTGAAAAGAATCTCCTCTGGTATATCAAATAAGTCGATCTCTTGGCTCTTATTTACTTGTAATGGCAATTTAGAAATAGAGGAGTCCTTCTTAGTTTCAGAAGAAATGTATTTATATGCTAAAAGATCATATTTATAGTTTTTCTTAAACTTAGTTTTTTGATTTCTTACTAATGAATATACTTCAGAATCATCTTGTTTTTTGGAATGAAGTAATGGGTCTTTTTCATATGAATCTCCTTTATTTAAATCGTTATTTTGAGGCGTATGGCGTCGGTTGACTTTATTTCGCAAGGTTTGTGCGCCTACTCGCTCCCAATGAACCTTAGATAAATTGTATTGAGACTGACCTCTTAACCAGTTTTTCCATGGATTCGTTCCAAAATTTCGAAGTTTCTTATGCTTTAATTCGGAATGAAATATTCCCTGTCTTTCAAAAGAATCCTTTATTGCAGTCTTAAGAAAAAAAGACGTTCCGCGATATTGAAGAACAGATCTTAACTTATCACTAACTAGGGTTTGTGATAATTTGTAAAATACATATGCTTGTGACAGGGAAGATAAATTTGGCAAGGAAGCAAATTTCGGAACAATCTGTGACTTCCGCTTATTTATATTTTTTATAGTCGAACTAAAGGTAATTCTTTTTTGATTTGTTTCAGTATTGGAAATGTCTTTCTCAAAAAATTTTTTTGTTAAATTGATTCTAGGAATCTTAATTATACATAGAAAGATATCTAGGTATATTTTGTATATTTTTTCAATGAAAATTTTTGGAAAATAATTCCATTTACTTATTAATCGAACATTTCTTCTTTTTACAATTTTCCAAATATTTTTTGGTAATTCTACATTATTATTTTGCTTTTTGTTGTTAGGACTATTATTTAGTCCTGGAGTTACTTTTTTTTTTTCTTTTGTAATTCTTTCTATTTGATTTTTGATTGTGCTTGTTCTATTAATCAGATTTTGTATTTTTTCTTCTGAATTTGTAGAAGCTGTAGATCGAATTTGACTAAATGATTCATTAATTTTCTCATTGCTGATTATAGAATCTTTTTCTTTTTGAGTTTCACTCGATTCATCTACTCCTATCCCTTTCAATCTTGTATTTCTTTTTATTATTTTCAAAATTGTGCTTTTTAGAACTAGAATGCTTTCTTTAAGCCGTTTTATGCTTTCTTTAAGCCGTTTTATGCTTTCTTTTGAGTTTCCTAGAACTCTAACAAAATTTTGCTTTATTTTTTGGTTGAAAACGCTTCTTATAAGTTGAAAGTCGCTCCCTTCCAATTTTGCTGCTGCTAATCTTTGACTTTTTTTGCCTAGTTCTTGAAAAATGGGCCCCCAAAAAATGGAAAAGGAATGGTCGGGTCGCATACCACCCCAAGGAAAGTCAGCTAGTCCCCATAAAGACCTTATAAAAGCATAATCGTTGGTTACCCTTTGTCTATCATCCGCTGTGTGCCAAGGTTTCAACTCTAAAGGCCATAAAACTTTGACCTGAAGACCGTATTCCCACCACTCCTCCGGCAAGTTCTTGATGGATATGACGCCTAGAGCCAAACCGTCATCGTTGCATAAAAGATGAGTCTCGTTTTCCCAGTCCTTTCTATCCTCAGCCCACTCGGGCTGCTGCAAAAATAAGATACGACCAATATTTTTAGCTATTATCGCTAAAGGCAATGCAATATATTTTCTAAAATAGGAGTTATAAATTAATATGATACCTCTTACTCCTAGCCCATAATAAAGCTCATCCCATGAATCTATTCCATCCATCCTATACAGCTCTTCGTCGGGGTTTAGTTCGAGTTTCTCTTTTTTGATTCTTTTCAATTTTTTCCGTTCTTTCAATGCTTTGCTTTTTTTTTCGTCTATCTTCCTTTTTGTCTTCCTTTTTGTCTTCCTTTTTGTCTTCCTTTTTGTCTTCCTTTTTGTCTTCCTTTTTGTCTGTTCTTTCTTAGGTCCCTTAAGAGTGAAAAGGTCCCCTTTTTTGATTCCCTTAAGAGTGAAAAGGTCCCCTTTTTTGATTCCAAACCTATGCATCAAATTTTGCATTTTCAAAACAAGGGATTTCACTACCCTAAAATAACTAGACAGTGTACTTTTTAAGAAGCCCAAAAAAAGAGGGGAATGCGGAAACTTTTCAATCTTTCTTACAACAACTCCGTTTTTACGCCTTAGGACGCTCGCAACACCTTTGATGTCATCCTGATGCCAAAATTGTTTTCGCACCGCTTTCAAGGAGGTCCTCCACAAGTCCTTAATCTGGATTTTCTCGGTATCGGAGGTGAGGCTGCCAACGTGAACATGAGCAAGGCTTTTCTCAAAGTCAATACTATAAGGGTCTCCCCCACTCTTTTTGCAATCCTTCTTAACCTTCTTACTAATCTTTTTAGCAATCTCCGGATCAATCTTATTACTCTCTTTATCCTCTTTATCCTTTTTATCAAGATTTTTTTTAAGTAACTTTTGAGTATTCTGATTCAAAATAATTTCATATTTGTATTGTGCTGATATAATATCAAAGCAATCATCATCTCCCCGCTTGGTCACAAAGGGTTCGCCCAGGTCGTATGCGACCTCGCGGAGTAATACGTATCCCCAGCGAAGGACGCGTTTTCCGATGTGCTTTCGTCCCACATGTTCTCCTATTTCATAAGTCTTTAGTTGCTGTAGCTTTTTTAGTTTTCGCTGGTTCCTGCTTCCCCCCCCTTTTTCCGAAGGCTTAGAAAAAAATTTTGCCAAAGGATTATAATATAATTTTCCTTCTGCTCTTAGTTTTAGTGTTTTACTTTTTAGTATCGCGAACATTCTCTCTTCATATTTTGGGGACTCGAAAAGGCAACCTGGCAAAAGGGTCTCATGAATTTGATTTAGAGCAAGGATTTGCCTAAGTTGAAATTCTGTAGGTTCATCGTCGATTCTTTCACGAGATTTTTTAGTTCCATTTTTTTTTCTTCGACGAGATTTTTTAGTTCCATTTTTTTTTCTTCGACGAGATTTTTTAGTTCCATTTTTTTTTCTTCGACGAGATTTTTTAGTTCCATCGTCGATTCTTTCACGAGATTTTTTAGTTCCATTTTTTTTTCTTCGACGAGATTTTTTAGTTCCATTTTTTTTTCTTCCACGAGATTGCATTGCATTCTGGACTTTTTCACGAGATTGCATTGCATTCTTTTTTCTTCCACGAGATTTACGAGATTTAATTGCATTGTAGACTTTTTCACGAGATTGCATTGCATTCTTTTTTCTTCCACGAAATTTAATTGCAGATTTAATTGCATTGGAGACTTTTTTACGAAATTCACCCAATTGAAGAAGTGCCCTTTCTTCCCTTAGACGTGCTTCTTCGCGTAGACGTTCTTTTGCTTCTTTGCGTAGACGTGCCTCTTTTTCCTTTTTCTCCTGTTCTTTGCTTTTCGGTGCCTTTTTTTTGCTTTTCGCCTTTTCTTCTCTTTTCGCCTTTTCTTCTCTTTTCGCCTTTTCTTCTCTTTTCGCCTTTTCTTCTCTTTTCGCCTTTTCTTCTCTTTTCGCCTTTTCTTTGGGATCCTCGATTACTTTGCTAAACTTTTTGATTCTTCCACGAGAGGGCCCATTCAACAAAGGATCATACCTTTTTGGTAGGCAGAGGCAGGTTTCGTTGATTTTCTCAATACAAACCCGAGTCCTTTTGTCGAGTATATCTAGAAAAATAAATCCCGTGTCTAGAGCCTCAATTCTCTTTATAAACTCGTTATTTAAGTTGTTTTGTTTTTGTTTGTTCTTATAAAGCCAATCTTTGTCTAGTTTATCAAAGGAGAGTCTTTCTACTGTGGACGAAGATATCATCCCTTTCATCAGTTCCTTAAAACTAGAAAAACTAGGAGGATTTGTAAAAGATATTCTTTTTTTTCCATCACTTCGGCATGTATCAAAAAAATATTGTGAAGCTTCCTTTCTTACAGCCCCAAAAAAGTGTTGATTGCTTATGTATCGTACTGGACGAGTCCATTGAAACGTAAAAAAATCGGCCGCTAAAATGCCTTCCACCACTATGGGGCCTTTTTGATCTTTTTCTTCATCCAGATCCGCTCCCCAACGCGGGGGAGAAATTTTTTCTTTGAATAGCACTTTTTTTCGTGCAATCTCCTCTTTCTTTTCCTCTTCCTCTTCCTCTTCCTTTTCCTCTTCCTCTTCCTCTTCCTCTTCCTCTTCCTCTTCCTCTTCCTCTTCCTCTTTCTTTTCCTCTTTCTTTTCCTCTTTCTTTTCCTCTTTCTTTTCCTCTTTCTTTTCCTCTTTCTTTTCCTCTTTCTTTTCCTCTTTCTTTTCCTCTTTCTTTTCCTCTTTCTTTTCCTCTTTCTTTTCCTTTTTCTTTTCCCCGTCCTCCCAGTAAGTGTCAGCTTCCCGGCTTTGTCTGGCTTTCCAATTTGGTTGCAGTTGTGGGGCTTGGACGCTTGGCAGTGGATGTGGAAAAATGAATAAAGGTATTCTGCCTAAATAGTAGGCACAGGTAACAAAT